ATTTGGCCACTCCGGGGGCAACTGTTCACGGCCATTATGGAGAAATCCTTTATGAAGGAGATACGTTAGTTACATTTATATATGAAAAATCGAGATCTGGTGATATAACACAGGGTCTTCCAAAAGTGGAACAAGTGTTAGAAGTGCGTTCAATTGATTCAATATCGATAAACTTAGAAAAGAGAGTTGAGAGTTGGAAGGGGTGTATAACAAGAATTCTTGGAATTCCTTGGGGATTCTTGATTGGTGCTGAGTTAACTATAGCGCAAAGTCGTATCTCTTTGGTTAATAAGATCCAAAAGGTTTATCGATCCCAGGGGGTGCAGATACATAATAGGCATATCGAAATTATTGTACGTCAAATAACATCAAAAGTCTTGGTTTCAGACGATGGAATGTCTAATGTTTTTTTACCCGGAGAACTTATTGGATTATTGCGAGCGGAACGAACAGGACGCGCTTTGGAGGAAGCGATCTGTTACCGAGCCATATTATTGGGAATAACAAGAGCATCTTTGAATACTCAAAGTTTTATATCCGAGGCGAGTTTTCAAGAAACTGCTCGCGTTTTAGCAAAAGCCGCTCTCCGCGGTCGTATTGATTGGTTGAAAGGCCTGAAAGAAAACGTTGTTCTAGGTGGTAGGATACCCGTCGGTACCGGATTCAAAAGATTAGTGCACCGCGCAAAGCAATATAAGAGTATTGCTTTGAAAATCAAAAAGAAGAATTTATTCGAGGGGGAAAGGAGAGATATCTTGTTCCACCACCGAGAATTATTTGATTCGTGCATTTCAAAAATTTCTATGATCCAGCAGAACAATCATTTATAGGATTTAATGATTCCTAAGAGGGGATTTAGCCTTTTAACTATCGATTGTCTTGTGATTTGTTAGATGGGATTTGTGTTAATAATAATAAAGAAATAAAGATAATACGTAATAGACAGACATTAATCGCTTCGTTCGTATATCAATGTCCAATTTCTGGGAAAAGGGAAAGTTCCGTCGGAACAATTATTTATTTCAGGGTAACCCGTTCTTTTTTTTTTAAAAAAAAGAGAGGGAGAAAGTGTGGGGAGAAATGAGAAGAAGATATTGGAACATTAATTTGGAGGAGATGCTGGAAGCAGGAGTTCATTTTGGTCATGGGACTAGAAAATGGGATCCAAGAATGGCACCTTATATTTCTGCAAAGCGTAAAGGTATTCATATTACAAATCTTACTCGAACTGCTCGTTTTTTATCAGAAGCTTGTGATTTAGTTTTTGATGCAGCAAGTAGCCGAAAACAATTCTTAATTGTTGGTACCAAAAAGAAAGCAGCTGATTCAGTAGCGCGAGCTGCAATAAGGGCTCGGTGTCATTATGTTAATAAAAAATGGCTCGGCGGTATTTTAACGAATTGGTCCACTACAGAAACGAGACTTCAAAAGTTCAGGGACTTGAGAATGGAACAAAAAACAGGAAGACTAAACCGCCTTCCGAAGGGGGATGCGGCTCGATTGAAGAGACAGTTATCTGACTTGAAAACATATCTGGGGGGGATTAGATATATGACGGGGTTACCCGATATTGTAATAATTCTTGATCAGCAAGAAGAATATACGGCTCTTCGAGAATGTCTCACTTTGGGAATTCCAACGATTTGTTTAATTGATACAAACAGTGACCCGGATCTGGCAGATATTTCGATTCCAGCGAATGATGACGCTATTGCTTCAATCCGATTAATTCTTAACAAATTAATATTTGCAATTTGTGAGGGTCGTTCTAGTTATATACGAAATCCCTGATTAATTATAAGATAAATAAATATAATAATAAGATAAATAAATAATTTTGCGAACTATATGAATTTATTGAATTGGTTCTTATTTCTGAATCGCACAAAAACAAAAGAGATAAAAAGAACTGGGGATATTCTGTGATTAGTTGTTATTCAAAATAGAAAATAAAAATGGACAACGTTAAAAAAAAAGAAAAAGATAGTTGAATCAAAATAATTCCTTTTTTTTTCATTCAGAGGGCAATATGAATGTTCTATCATGTTCCATCAACACATTAAAGGGGCTATATGATGTATCCGGTGTGGAAGTAGGGCAGCATTTCTATTGGAAAATAGGGGGGTTTCAAGTCCATGCTCAAGTACTTATTACGTCTTGGGTTGTAATTGCTATTTTATTAGGGTCATCTATTGTAGCTGTTCGGAATCCCCAAACCATTCCGACTGATGGCCAGAATTTCTTCGAATATGTCCTTGAATTCATTCGAGACGTGAGCAAAACTCAGATTGGAGAGGAATATGGTCCATGGGTTCCTTTTATTGGAACTCTCTTTCTATTTATTTTTGTTTCTAATTGGTCTGGGGCCCTTTTACCTTGGAAAATCATAGAGTTACCTCATGGAGAGTTAGCTGCACCTACGAATGATATAAATACTACTGTGGCTTTAGCTTTACTTACGTCAGTAGCCTATTTTTATGCCGGCCTTAGCAAAAAAGGATTAGGTTATTTTGGTAAATACATTCAACCAACTCCGATCCTTTTACCCATTAACGTTTTAGAAGATTTCACAAAACCCTTATCACTTAGCTTTCGACTTTTCGGAAATATATTAGCGGATGAATTAGTAGTTGTTGTTCTTGTTTCTTTAGTGCCTTTAGTGGTTCCTATACCTGTAATGTTTCTTGGATTATTTACAAGTGGTATTCAAGCTCTTATTTTTGCAACTTTAGCTGCGGCTTATATAGGTGAATCCATGGAGGGGCATCATTGACTAATTTTCGAAATAGTTTTTAGAGAATCGCCTTGGTGAACATAAATATAAACATACCTAGACAAAAGGGTCTATACGATCTCGAGGACTAGTAAAAAAGATTACGATATTCGAGAATTGTAAAAAAAAAGGAAAGAGATCTAAAAGATCTTTTTCCTAAACTTCATTTTGCCAATTTAGCCCCCCTTACAATTCAATGAATATTCTCTTTAGAATGAATATTCTCTTTAGAGTGATAGTGTCTTGATTGTTTTATTCATTCAATTCCAATTTTAGGAGTCATAATCCGAATAAGAATTCTTTATTTGATTTGTTTACAATATGCGATTAGACTTTTCTAGAGCCATTCCCATTTCAGTCGGGTTTTTTATTCAATTCACCGATTGACCAAAACAAAATATTGAATATTAATAAATAATCAATTACATCAACCTAGATCACTTATATTTTTATACAATGATTTACAATGATTCAGCCTAAGGAATTCGTCCGTTTAGTGTCCATTTAGATTGATTCTATCCATCTGAGATAATGATAAATAAAAGGAAGAGAAAAGTTTACAGATTACAAAAAAAATGGGTTGTTTAGCAGAGCGGGATCAAACTAGGTGTAGGGAAATATATAATGTCTATAAGCCAACTTTCCTGTGTAGATGTTTTGAAAAATGATTTTATAATCCGATTGAATCTAAGATACGAAACGAATAGTTGGTTTACGTTATGGACGAAAGACATGTATATGGAATATTAGGCATTAACTAGTTATATATTAGTATTAGTTAGTTATATATTAGTATTAGTTAAAAGATATATCTAATCGGCCATATTACTGGAAGTTTAGATCGAGATTCCAATAAAAGTCCTTCTTTTCGGTTGTAAAACTGTAATTGTGAATTGAATATTGAATAAAGAAATTAAATCCCGAAAAGGAGCGAAGAGTTTGAATTCAAAGAATGGCTCGGAATAAAGAAAGAAATGAAAAAACAAAAGGTTGTATGAATTCACAAAAACGCAATGGGCAGAAACTAAAAATAAAAAAGAAATATCAGATATCGAAGTAATTCTAATGATTTAATAATATTATTTATTACTTCAATTTGAAATTTTGAGTTGTTTCGACTGTATGAAAATCTTATCGCTGAAATAATTAAGTCATAGTTTATTGGTTGATTGTATCATTAACCATTTCTTTATTTTTTTGCGAGGAATTTATTATGAATCCATTGATTTCTGCTGCTTCCGTTATTGCTGCTGGGTTGGCCGTTGGGCTTGCTTCTATTGGACCTGGGGTTGGTCAAGGTACTGCTGCAGGCCAGGCTGTAGAAGGTATTGCGAGACAGCCCGAGGCGGAGGGAAAAATACGAGGTACTTTATTACTTAGTCTGGCTTTTATGGAAGCTTTAACAATTTATGGATTGGTTGTTGCATTAGCACTTTTATTTGCGAATCCTTTTGTTTAATCCTAAAAATACGTATTTTTTGATTTTATTGACTTGTGCTTGATGCTTGCTTTTTCAAATTATATCACGATTTAACTCTTTATTTATTTTTCTTTATTTATTTTTCTTTATTTATTTTTAGTGGGACAATTATGGTATGGGAAGGACTGATTTGAGAATGAGGAAGTAGTATACGAACGAACTCGCTTTCTTCCTTCCCCCTTCTTAGTCCAATCAAAACCTTTTTTAGGAAATGTTGCAGGACAAATAAAAATTCGCAATTAACACGAGACCTAGTACCAAATTATAATAAATATTGTTCTTATTAGAAATTCTAAATTTCTAATTACCGAAAAAAGGGTAAGTAAATGAATAGAATACAGATAAATGCATAAAAGAACAATAATATAGAAAATATCAATATAAATATGTATATAGAAAAGATAGAAATATATAGAATAAAAAAGATAATTTAATTAATCTGTCTATATCTATAAAATAAGAGGAGATCCATATGAAAACTATAACCGACTCTTTCGTTTCTTTTGGTCACTGGCCATCCGCCGGGAGCTTCGGGTTTAATACCGATATTTTAGCAACAAATCTAATAAATCTAAGTGTAGTTCTTGGTGTATTGATTTTTTTTGGAAAGGGAGTGTGTGCGAGTTGTTTATTTCAAGAATACGCTGGATTGAACCAGATGACCTCTTTTTTTTTTTTCGGTTTAACTAGGAAAGAAAAGGTGCATGGTCCTGCGAATTACTTCTGAATAAATTAATAAATGAATAA